CTACTTCCTGGAAGAAAATAAGTTTCTTGAAATTTTGCATCTCGAATCATATTGAATGAATCTTGAAAATGTTGAAGTTGAAAAAAGACCAAATTTTGGACTCTTATTTTTCGCAAAGTCGCAAAATTCTACTAATTGAAGACTCGTTGGATTATAATAAAACTAAGTGGTAGCTTTCCCGCACTCTAACCGAGAACTAGATCCTTATTATCTAAATGAACCCCAAAGATGTCGTTGTGAACGGATTATGGAATGAAACTTTCCGGAATCTATTTCTGTTTTTCAGTTTCACGAAAACCTCTTTTATTTCAGATCAACTTCTTTGAGTATGGACGATCCAAAAAAATCTTTGTCGGTTTAAAAGATGAGGTCGTAGATGAGACACGAGATTGGGCAACCTGTCCCCTTTCTTTGTCACAAATAGAAGGATTACCATATATAACACAAACATTCGCCGCCGATTCTTTCTAATCGAGCCTCACGGTCTGTCATTATACCTCGAGAAGTGGAAAGAATTACAATCCCCATCCCGCCTAAAATTCGAGGAATTCGTTGATAGTTAGAATAGATACGTAGACCGGGTCGACTGATGCGTTTTAAATTTAAAACTTTTCTATTTTTATAAGGGTCGTTTCGATTCCTTCTATATCGTAGGGTTAAAACCAAAAAAGATTTGTTGTTTTCGTGATGTTTTCTCACGTTTTCGATAAAACCTTCGCGTAAAAGTATTTGAACAAGACTTTCGCCGAGATTCGTAAAGGGTATTCGAACCACTCTTTTTGTATTCATCTCAGCATTTCGTATAGAAGTTAGTATGTCAGCAATCGTATCCTTACCCATAATAAATGAAAGTATTGGTTCCTCCCAATTTTGATATCATCAACATGTTTTTCTTGTTTTTTTCTTTGTTTATGACTATGCAGTTTTCCAAGGTATATGCGCGAGACATAATCTACGAACTGAATTTGAATTGATTTCTTTCAAATAACTACTCCAAACCTAACCCGATTTTTTATGAGATCATATGCTAGTATGATGGAACTAGATTATGGTCTCAGTTTATAATACTTCGGGAGCTAATGAAATTATTTTAGTAAAATTGAACTGTCTCAATTCCTCTGCAATCGCACCAAAAACTCGAGTTCCTTTTGGATTGCCCTCTTGATCAATGACAACTGCAGCATTGTCATCATATCGTATTATCATACCGTCGTCGCGTTTGAGTTCTTTACAAGTACGTACAATGACAGCTCTGACCACTTCTGATCTTTCTATCGACATTTTTGGAACTGCTTCTTTGATCACAGCAACAATAACGTCACCAATATGAGCATATCGACGGTTGCTAGCTCCTATGATTCGAATACACATCAATTCGCGAGCCCCGCTGTTATCCGCTACATTCAAATAGGTCTGAGGTTGAATCATATTATTTTTGCTTTCTTTTGTTTTTTTTTGCAAAGTAAAGGGCGAAGAAAAAAAGAAATATTTTTTGTCCAAAAAACGAAACGTGCACCTGCGATTTTTTGTTATCCCAAAACCTATTTGCTTTTGCATTTTGATTTGGCATTTCGAAATTTTATCGCGAAAGAATTAATTGAGTTCGTATAGGCATTTTGGACGCTGCTATTGAAATAGCTCTTCTGGCTATATTTTCTGTTACTCCACCAATTTCATAAAGTACGCGACCCGGTTTAACAACAGCTACCCAATATTCAGGAGAGCCTTTACCCGAACCCATACGTGTTTCTGCGGCTCTGACGGTAACCGGTTTGTCTGGAAATATACGGACCCATATCTTTCCACCGCGGCGCGCATTTCGTGTCATTGCCCGGCGACCTGCTTCTATTTGTCTAGATGTGATCCAAGCGGGTTCAAGTGCCTGAAGAGCATATTTACCAAAACAAATAGAATTACCTCGATAAGATATTCCCTTCATTCTTCCTCTATGTTGTTTACGGAATCTGGTTCTTTTGGGGTTATAGTTGATGGTTGGGTTTGCATTCCATCTCTACTCCAGAATCGGACGTGAGAGTTTCTTCTCATCCGGCTCCTCGCGAATAAAAGGATTCAAAACTAGTGAATTGTAAGGACATTTAGATAGAATAGAATTTGAATTCAGATAGACTTGTATTTCATACGATATACATCGATTTCATAAAATACGTCGAAGTATGGAGTTCATCTAATCGCTCTCAAATTTGGTAGTAAGTTGTATCTTCTTTTTCTAGCTAGCGAAACGTCTAAAAGAACTACTATCTTATAAGATATATATACTATCCCATAAGATATATATATATTGAACTTATAAGATATATATATACTATCCCATAAGATATATAAATATATATATTGAATTGGTTTTGAGATTCGTAATAATGAATTTTTCTTTTTTTAATTTAACCGTCTTAGCATATTTAATCGACCCAAATTGAGTAATCCAAGAAAGTTTTCGCGGGCGAATATTTACTCTTTCAATTCAATTAAGATTTCGGTTGAAGCTAGAGTTTCTAACTTTTTCGAAAAGATGAATTGGTCTTAGGTTCGTTCCGCCATCCAGATTAATGAATCATTAGAATTCGTGTTCACTAGAATTTTTTCGTGTTCACTAGAATTTTTTCGATCCATAGGTTCCGTCGTTCTCATCGCTTCGTAATGAATGCTTAGGTCTGAATTCTGCAATGGAGCTCGTAATGAAATTTGTTCGTGAGTCAATCTTCTCAGTCTTTATTGGCTCGAAGCTCGTGATTTTTTTATTCTCTGGACGGATTCAGTTTACTATGGATGAATCAGTATTAATGCTTTCTTACATTGCCCTTTTTATGAGATGACTCAGAGACCTTACATATTCCATATTTGGAATTAGACAGCATCACTATTCGTTTTCTTTCTTTCTCTCACCCTTCCATTTATCCACACCCTTATTTTCTTTTCTCTCTTTTGATTCCCAACTTCAAATCTTATTTTGTGTTTTGGTTTCGGCAAAAACTTTCAGTTGCTACAAGGATATGACTCATCTGTCATATCGGGACTGGTTTTTTGAATCTAGATAATGCGAAGTGATGAGTTGTTTATTTTTCTAGAGTTATTAGTTTATACTATAAAATGGACTTTTTTTTACTAACCCTAAAAAAACAACGAGTCACACACTAAGCATAGCAATTATATCAAGCATTCAATTGAATTTTTATTAAACCCGCTAGAATTCCCAAGAATTAAGAATTCTACAAAATTTTTGATTTTTGATTGAACCGAAAAAGAAGAAATGACTTTCTCGTTTTTTAGTACATCACCAACTCGAAGGGAAAGTCAAGCCAAGGTTTCTTATTCTTCATCGATAAATATCCAAATTTTAATGCCTAATACCCCAGAAATAGTTCGAACTGGATAGGAACAATAATCTATTTTAGCTTGAAGGGTTTGTAGGGGAACTCTACCTTCTCGGATCCATTCAACCCGCGCAATTTCTCTTCCGTCAATACGTCCTGCAATTTGTACTCGAATGCCTTTTGTATTTGCTTGTTCACTTAATTCAATCGCTTTTTTCATTGCTTTTCGAAATGAAACTCTATTCTTTAATTGGGCGGCTATAAATTCTGCAAGAATAGTAGGATTTCTATAAGGCTTTGCAATTCGTATGATAGCAAGGTTCACTTTTCGGTTCACACAAAAAAATGCTTTTTGTAAATTTCTCTGTAATTCTTCGATTTCTCGCGGTCGCTTTTCATTGAGTTTTCGCGGTCGCTTTTCATTAAATAATTTTACGGATGCCGTATAGATTTTCATTTTGATTACATCAATTTGTTTTTGAATCTCTATACGTATAATTCCTTCCGCGACCGAGGATATTTGCATCTTTTTGTGGACATAATTCTTGATATAATCTCTTATTTTTTCATCTTCTTGGAGATTTTCCGAATACTTTTTTGGTTGTGCAAACCAAAGGGAATAATGACTTTGGGTTGTACCAAGTCTGAAACCAAGTGGATTTATTTTTTGTCCCATGCTCCCCCATTATTATACATAGAATGAGATTCTAGAGTTCTATACTGATTTTTCCGTTTCTTTGTATTTAACTGTTGCGCAGAGTCTATTTTCAAAATTTTCTCTGTCTTGAACCAGAATGTCTCTTCATATTCACTTATAGATATATCTTTCATTCCAATAGTTATATGGCAGGTAGGTTTTTTTATCCGATAACTACGTCCTCGAGCTCGAAGTTTTAGTCGCTTCATGGTAGTACCCTCGTTGACTTCAGCTTTACTAATGAATAAATTTGCTTCGTTCGAACCAAGAAGGGAACTAGCATTTGCTGCTGCAGAATAAACTACTTTAAAAATGGGATAACATGCTCGATAAGGCATGAGTTCTAATATCATAAGTGTTTCTTCGTAAGAACGTCCCCGAATTTGGTCAATCACCCTTCGCGCTTTGTGAACAGACATAGAGATATGTTGACCTAAAGCAAATACTTCTGTTTTGTTCGCCTTTATGACCATAAAATTATCCTCCTACGAATCAATTATAAATAGTTATCTATTTTCATTCTTCTTAACGACTCGATTTATTATCGTTTTTGGTATGTTCTCGAAAATTTAAAGTAGGTGCAAATTCTCCTAATTTGTGGCCTATCATATCATTATTTATATAAATAGGTAAATGTTCCTTTCCATTATGGACAGCAATTGTATGTCCGATCATTATGGGGACAATTGTAGATGCGCGCGACCAAGTTTTGATTATTTCTTTTTCTGTTTTTGTGTTAATCTTATTAATTTTTTCTAATAATTTATTTGCTACAAAACTTGTTTTTTTTTTTCGTGAAGGGGGCATAGCTTACTCCTATTTTTTTGAAAAGACGAAGAAAGAAATTCGATTTTCTCTCTTATTTACTACGGCGACGAAGAATCAAATTATCACTATATTTCTTTCTTTTTCTAGTTCTTCTTCCAAGTGCAGGATAACCCCAAGGGGTTGTGGGTTTTTTTCGACCAATTGGG